ATATATAGAATAATGAAAATCTATAATAGAAATGTTGCATATTTCTATATCTATATCTCCCGAGAACCTCCTTTTTTTTTACTATGAATCCCTGTTGGATCGTATTCTAACGAATCCTTAGGGAACTCGTAAGAAACTCTTTATTATAAGATAAGGACGGGAGAACAAGAATAAAAAAGCGGATTATCATACATATATTTTGTGTAGAAAGATGAATAGGTACACTTATTTAGTTCTACATTCCTTGCACTTATTATATACTTATAATAAATATACTTATCATAAGATATATTTCTAACAAGTACAAATTTATAATAAGTACAAATATTAAATCGAGGCACCTATTCTATGACAGATTTCAATTTACCCTCTATTTTTGTGCCTTTAGTGGGCCTAGTATTTCCGGCAATTGCAATGGCTTCTTTATCTCTTCATGTTCAAAAAAACAAGATTGTTTAGATCCGATGGGATCAAATCTCATCAATTTATTTTAACACTTGGACTTGGATCATAATACAGATATCTTTTAGTGGAATAGGGTACGGTACGACATGTGACTCCCTCCGAGCACAAATAAAAAAGCTGTTATTGTTATGCATGCAGATCCATGATATATGGATAAATGCATGTATATTGTATGTGGGTATAGCTGTTTTTGTTTTCAAATAGATCAGCGAATATCTGAAATAGAAAGTCAATGTATCTATATGTATGTAGATATACATAGTGGGATCATATGAAGGGGATGTTATTATTTTATATCTAACCAATTCGATGAATTACTCCTAATGGTTTACATCATAATAGTGCTAGTTGATGAGAGTTACTTCGGGATCAAAACAAAAAAAAGTAAAGTCAAATTCATTTGGCTTATTCTATTCTCTCAATTCCAATAGAATGCAACTGGATCGAGTATGAACTGGCAATCCGAACGTATATGGATAGAACTTATAACGGGGTCTCGAAAAACAAGTAATTTCTGCTGGGCCTGTATCCTTTTTTTAGGTTCACTAGGATTCTTATTGGTTGGAACTTCCAGTTATCTTGGTAGGAATCTGATATCCGTATTTCCCTCTCAGGAAATCCTTTTTTTTCCCCAAGGAATCGTGATGTCTTTCTACGGGATCGCTGGTCTGTTCATTAGTTCCTATTTGTGGTGCACAATTTCGTGGAATGTAGGTAGTGGTTATGATCTTTTTGATAGAAAAGAAGGAATAGTGTGTATTTTTCGTTGGGGGTTTCCTGGAATAAATCGTCGCATCTTCCTTCGATTCCTTATGAGAGATATCCAGTCAATCAGAATGGAAGTTAAAGAGGGTCTTTATCCTCGTCGTGTCCTTTATATGGAAATCAGAGGCCAGGGAGCCATTCCCTTGACTCGTACCGATGAGAATTTTACTCCACGAGAAATTGAACAAAAAGCTGCTGAATCGGCCTATTTCTTGCGCGTACCAATTGAAGTATTTTGAAATGAACTGAAGAATGAATGCTTTCTCCGCATGAGGGAAGGAACTCAGGAATCCCCTTTTTAATATAACTGAAGTTTCTTCGGAACGTTTATTCGAGCAAAACATGTTCGATTCTATTTCCCCCGTTCCGTTGGTAATACCGTTGTGTTGTGGCCCATAGAATAAAGCAGGCGGACGAATACGGAACAACCATAATAAGAAGCTATTTTTATCCACCAAAACTCTTTTTTTTACATATGGAACTAAACTCAATTCTTTCATACTAGTAACAAATCTAATAAGTATGTATTCATCACACATATCAGAACATTTCGGAATACAGTACAGAATTCATCTTTTTAGGACCAATATTTTGAATTGATACGTTAGATACAGATGGATCGTATCTCGTAAATTATCTCTCTTTCGTCAATCGATGTTTCTTTTTTTTTATCCTTTCTTTTGCTCCTTGATGACCAAACGATTGGATCTCTCATAACTATTCAATTTCTCTCTTGTTTTGCCACCCATTTCGGATTTCATCATCAATATTCTTCAGAAATATCCCCTCAATTATTCCTGGGTTGTGGGTAGCCAGTGAAACATTTCGAAATAATTGATTGATCCAGGGGGAGTTCTTTCGTCTCGAAATCCGAATAATATTCATTACTTCAAGTGGTTTTTCGGGCATTCATCGAAAGGAACAAATGAAGATACAATTGGTTCGAATTTGACCAATTGAGATATCTGGGAACTTGATTATTTCTTCATTCGAAACGGACCTTTATTCTATTTCTATATTCTTTCTAGATCCAAGGACTAAACAATTCAAAAAAAAAAGAAGGAATAGATCCGATCCATAGGTTCCATACCTTGTTATAGAACTCATGCTTCATAGAAATATCGGATCAGATAGAGTCGGCGAATGAAGCAGTTTCATTAACAATTTACAGAACAGATTAAAAGTGCCAAAAAAGAAAGCATTGACTCCCCTCCCATATCTTGCATCTATAGTCTTTTTGCCCTGGTGGATCTCTCTCTCATTTAATAAAAGTCTGGAACCTTTAGTTACTAATTGGTGGAATACAAGGCAATCCGAAACTTTTTTGAATGATATTCAAGAGAAGAACGTTCTAGAAAGATTCATAGAATTAGAACAACTATTCCTGTTGGACGAAATGATAAAGGAGTACCCGGAGACACAGATACAAAAGCTTCGTATAGGAATCCACAAAGAAACAATACAATTGGTCAAAATGCACAATGAAGATCATATCCATATAATTTTGCATTTCTCGACAAATATAATCTGTTTTGCTATTCTAAGTGGTTATTCTATTCTGGGTAATGAAGAACTTGTCATTCTTAATTCTTGGGTTCAGGAATTCCTCTATAACTTAAGCGACACAATAAAAGCTTTTTCTATTCTTTTATTAACTGATTTATGTATCGGATTCCACTCGCCCCATGGTTGGGAACTAATGATTGGTTCGGTCTACAAAGATTTTGGATTTGCTCATAACAATCAAATTATATCTGGTCTTGTTTCCACTTTTCCAGTCATTCTAGATACAATTTTGAAATATTGGATCTTCCATTATTTAAATCGTGTATCTCCTTCACTTGTAGTGGTTTATCATTCAATGAATGAATGAAGAACTCATTTGATCTGCCGATATCAATCAAATCCGAATGTTACTTAGTACATAAACAAACCATTTTTAATCTGACTCACTCTTTATACTTCTACCCGTCTAAGGGATTCCCCCTCCAGTACAATGGCAGAATCGTGGATAGGGAACTATACTAGCTACCTACCTAATTTATTGTAGAAATTTCCGGGATCAATAATTGGACCATGCAAAATAGAAATACCTTTTCTTGGGTAAAGGAACAGATGACTCGATTCATTTCCGTATCGATCATGATATATGTCATAACTCGGACATCTATTTCAAATGCATATCCCATTTTTGCGCAGCAGGGTTATGAAAATCCACGAGAAGCAACTGGGCGTATTGTATGCGCCAATTGCCATTTAGCTAATAAGCCCGTGGATATTGAGGTTCCACAAGCTGTGCTTCCTGATACTGTATTTGAAGCAGTTGTTAGAATCCCTTATGATATGCAACTGAAACAAGTTCTTGCTAATGGGAAAAAGGGGGCTTTGAATGTGGGGGCTGTTCTTATTTTACCCGAGGGATTCGAATTAGCTCCCCCCGATCGTATTTCTCCCGAGATGAAAGAAAAGATAGGCAATCTGTCTTTTCAGAGTTATCGCCCCACTAAAAGAAATATTCTTGTGGTAGGTCCTGTTCCTGGTCAGAAATATAGTGAAATCGTATTTCCCATTCTTTCCCCGGACCCTGATACTAAGAAAGACGTTCACTTCTTAAAGTATCCCATATATGTAGGTGGGAACAGGGGAAGAGGTCAGATTTATCCCGATGGGAACAAGAGTAACAATACAGTCTATAATGCTACAGCAGCAGGTATAGTAAGCAGAATAGTACGTAAAGAAAAAGGGGGGTATGAAATAACCATAGCTGACGCATCGGATGGACACCAAGTGGTTGATATTATACCTCCAGGACCAGAACTTCTTGTTTCAGAGGGTGAATCTATCAAGCTTGATCAACCATTAACGAGTAATCCCAATGTGGGTGGATTTGGTCAGGGAGATGCAGAAATAGTACTTCAAGATCCATTACGTGTCCAAGGTTTGTTGTTCTTCTTGGCATCTGTTATTCTGGCACAAATCTTTTTGGTTCTAAAAAAGAAACAGTTTGAGAAGGTTCAATTGTCCGAAATGAATTTCTAGATCCACGGATTCATCAAGCTGGTAAAAAGAGCCGAATTGTTGTGATCGATGCAATTATGTATGATTCAAAAAAATCATGGAAAATGTTTTGCTTGCTTTGTTTATACTGTTTTTCTGCGAGATGCCGGAAATTGCTTGTATCCCATTCCTAGCAATAGTATGTATATTGTGAAGAAGACTACTTGATCCCCCCTTCTTTTTTTCAATCAAAATGGGAGTGTTGTGACTATGCTAGGCCTCCCATTGGCAGATTGTAAATGCCATGTAATGCATCAATAGTTTTTTTGTACCTAATAGAATCGAATTCTAATAGATAATAGGCATAAGTAGGAGGAGAATACACGCGGATAAATGAAAGGAACAAATGATTCTAGGAGGGATTACTCGTCTTCCTAATCTTCCACACAAGAAAGGGGTGGAAAATTCCTTTTCTTGTGTGGAAATAATAATGATTATTGATCCTGTTCGTCAAAGATTACTATTTATTTGATTTTCCAGTTCTATCGGAACTCGTTTGTTTCGATTCATAAGAAGTAGTGGACAAACAAAAAAGGGGGTGGGAGTAACTTACTGAGCAAATAAAACTTCTTCAATGAACTTATAAAAAAAAAATGAACTTATAAAAAAAAGTAAAAATAAAAAAGAAAATTTTAACTGTGATGAGATAATCAATAAGGATTGGGATATGCGCAAAAATCCAAGATTTCATCTTTTCGCCCGGAGCATTAAGA